AGGTACTGTAACCGGTATTCTTGTGATCGGTTTAATAGGTGTTTTCTTTTATGGTTCATATTCTGGATTGGGTTCATCCCTGTAGTAATCATATGAACTGGGTTGTAGACATGAACAAGTAAGAACTCGACGGGGCTGCGCCCCGTCGAGTTCTTACGATACTTTGATTCACTCCATAACATAAAAGTTCGAAATTCATCCAGGCAACATAATCAATGTAATCCTAATAAGAGTCTTTTTTCCTGCATAGTATACATTATGATTATTACGATGATTATTACGAAATCAGATCAGAAGAAAGGGAATCCATCCATTTTATGGATGACAAAATGTGGATTTCTGTAAATGGATGAGATATGATGTAAACAATTTCTAGACTAATCAAAACCCATTCTATTTAATTTATTTGATTATCACATCCAAATTTCCATTTTTTTTGGACTATTTGACTATCGAGAATTGTATCGATGAACAAAAATTTCGTTCTTTTTTACCAACTTAATTACTGTTGCTAAATTCGCGTATCTAGAAATTCATTTCAGACAATTGAACCTTCTCAAACTGTTTCTTTTTAAGAACCAAAAAGATTTGTGCCAAAATAACAGATGCCAAGAAGAAAAAAAGGCCTTGAACGCGCGAAGGGTCTTGAAGCACTATTTCTGCATCTCCCTGACCAAATCCACCCACATTGGGATTGCTCGTTAATGGTTGATCAAGTTTAATAGATTCACCCTCTGAAACAAGAAGTTCTGGTCCTGGAGGTACAATATCAACCACTTGGTGTCCATCCGAAGCCTCGGTTATGGTTATTTCATATCCTCCCTTTTCTTTACGTACAATTTTGCTTACTATACCTGCTGCTGTAGCATTATAGACTGTATTGTTACTCTTGCTTCCATCAGGATAAATCTGACCCCTTCCCCTGTTCCCGCCCACATATATAGGATATTTTAAGAAGTGAACGTCTTTCTTAGTAGTGGGGTCCGGGGAAAGAATAGGAAAGGTGATTTCGCTATATTTCTGACCAGGAACAGGACCTATCACAAGAATATTTTTTTTTGTGGGGCGATAGTTCTGAAAAGAAAAATTGCCCATCTTTTCTTTCATCTCGGGAGAAATACGATCAGGAGGAGCCAATTCGAATCCTTCAGGTAAAATCAGAACAGCCCCCACATTCAAAGCCCCCTTTTTACCATTAGCAAGAACTTGTTTTACTTGCATATCATAAGGGATTCTAACAACTGCTTCAAATACAGTATCGGGAAGTACCGCTTGTGGAACTTCAATATCCACGGGCTTATTAGCTAAATGGCAATTGGCACACACAATACGCCCAGTCGCTTCTCGTGGATTTTCATAACCCTGTTGTGCAAAAATGGGATATGCATGTGAAATAGATGTCCGAGTTATTACATATATAATGATCGATACGGAAATGGATCGAGTCATCTGTTCCTTTATCCAAGAAAAGATATTTCTATTTTGCATAGTCCAATCATTGATCCCAAAAATTTCTACAATAAATTAGGTAGTTTGCTAATAGAGTTCCCTATCCACGATTCCGCCATTTTCCTGGAAAAATCTTCCTGGATGGGTAGAAATATAAAGAAAGAGTGAATAAGATTTTGAATGGTTTGTTTATGTACGAAGTACCAAACGTTAGGATTGGGTTCATATCAGTGGATCATTCTTTAGTCATTCATTGAATGATAAATCACTACAAGTGACGGAGATAGACGATTTAAATAACGGAAGATCCAATATTTTAAAATTGTATCTAGAACGACTGGAAAAGTGGAAACAAGACCAGATATAATTTGATCATTATGAGCAAATCCAAAATCTTTGTAGACAGAACCAATCATGAGTTCCCAACCATGAGGCGAGTGGAATCCGATACATAAATCAGTCAATAAAAGAATAGAAAAAGCTTTTATTGTATCGCTTAAGTTATAAAGAACTTCTCGAACCCAAGAATTAAAAATGACAAGTTCTTCATTACCCAGAATAGAATAACCACTTAGAATAGCGAAACAGATTATATTTGTCGAGAAGTGCAAAATGGTATGGATATGACCCTCATTGTGCATCTTGACCAATTGTATCGTTTCTTTGTGGATTCCTATACGAAGCTTTTGCATATGTGGCTCTGGGTACTCCTTTATCATTTCGTCCAAACGGAATAGTTCTTCTAATTCCATGAATTTTTCTAGAACGCCATTTTCTTGAATATCGTTCAAAAAAGTTTCGGATCGCTTAGTATTCCACGAATTAGTAACCCAAGATTCCAGACACTTATTAAACGAGAGAGAGATCCACCAGGGCAAAAACACTAGAGATACAAGATATAGAAGGGGGTTGAATGCTTTCTTTTTTTTCTTTTTTGGCATTTTATTTGGAATCTGTGCAATTGTTAATAAACCACTGCATTCATCAACTCTATCCGATCTGAGATCTCTATGAAACATGAGGTGTAGAACAAGCTATGGATAATTATTTCGAAAAGTTTCGTTTCGCCAGCTACTCATAATCCAGGAAGAGTTGAGGGAAATTTCGGAAAAACATTGATGTGATTGTGATGATGAAATCAAAAATGAGTAGAATAGCAAAAAAAAAAATAAATGGAATGGTTATAGTTATAAGAGATCCAATCATTTGATCATCAAAGGGCATCAAATCAAAGGGCAAAGGCAAAAGAAAAGATAATATACTAAATTAAAGAAACAAAACATCAATTGAAAAAAAAAAAAAAGAAAGGTGATTTACTAGATATGACCCATCTATATCTAACATATCAGTTCAAAATGTTCGATTCGACCCTCAAAAATGAATTCTGTAGACTGAACTGTTCTAATATACTAATATACTAATCTAATATACAAATATATGTGATATATGTGATGAATCCATATTTAGTAGACTTTTCACTATTATGAAAGAGTTGATTTACATACGCCTAATACACCTAAAAAAGCGTTTTGGTGACCAAAAACCGCTTCGTTTTCTGGTTGTTCTATTTCTATATACGTCTGCTTTTGCTGGAATCAGCGTTCTGAACTTCAGTTAAGTTATATAACAAAGAGGATTCTTGAGTTCCTTCCCTAATGATGAGAAAGCACTCATTCTTTCATTTCAAAATACTTCAATTGGTACGCGCAAGAAATAGGCCAATTCAGCAGCTTTTTGTTCAATTTCTCGTGGAGTCAAATTCTCATCAGTACGGGTCAAGGGAATGGCCCCCCGGCCTCTGATTTCCATATAAAGGACACGGCGAGGAAAAAGACCCTCTTTAACTTCTATTCTAATTGATTGGATATCTTTCATAAAGAATCGAAGGAAGATGCGACGATTTATTCCAGGGAATCCCCAACGAAAAATACAAACTATTCCTTCTTTTCTATCGAATCGATCATAACCACTACCCACATTCCACGAAATTGTGCACCACAAATAGGAGCTAATGAACAGACCTGCGATCCCATAAAAAGACATCACGATCCCTTGGGGAAAAAAAAGGATTTGTTGAGACGGAAATAAGGATATCAGATTCCTACCAAGATAACTAGAAGTTCCAACCAATAAGAATCCTAGTGAACCTAAAAAAAGGATACAGGCCCAGCAGAAATTACTTGTTTTTCGAGACCCCGTTTTAAGTTCTATCCATATACGTTCCGATCGCCAGTTCATATTAGATCCAGTTACATTTTATTGTAATTGAGGGAATAACCCAAATGAATTTGACTTTCCGTTTCCGAAGTAACTCTCATCAACTAGCACTATTATGATGTGAACCATTAGGAGTGGTTCATCGAATCGGTTATTAGATATAAAAAAAAAGCATCCCCTTTATATGATCCCACTATGGATATCCACCCCCATATGGATACATTGACTTTCTATTTCAAACCCATTTCATTTGAAAATAGCTATAATGCATTTATCCATATATCATGTCATGTTTTCACGTGCATAACAGCTCTTTCATTTGTGTTCGGAAGAAAAGTCACACGTTTTATCATATTCTACTAAATGGATATCCGTATCGTATTATAATCCAAGTCTAAGTCTTGAAAAAATGGATTTTTGTCCTATCGGATCTAGACAATCTTGTTTTTTTGAACATGAAGAAATAAAGAAGCCATTGCAATTGCCGGAAATACTAGGCCCACTAAAGGCACCAAAATAGAGGGGAAGTCGAGAATTGTCATAGAATGGATACCTCGATTGAATATTTGTACCTGTTCTAAAGATATCTTAGAATATTATAATTAAGTATATCCATTATAAGTATATAATAATAGGTGCAAGGAGTATAGAATTAAATAAGTGTAACTATTCACTTTATATACATGAAATATATATATATATATATTCTTATGATATATATTATCATGTATATGACATATATATATATATTATTATGTATATGACAATCCACTTTATTATTCTTGTTCTCTTTGTCCTTATCTTCGAATTTTTGAATTCGAATAAAATCAAAAACGAAATGAAATTGAAATAAAGAAAAGAGTTTTTTAAAAATGGTCAAAGAATTTGTTAGAATCTGGCCAAACAAGGATTCCTAGTGAAAATGGGAGTTCTCAGGGGATATATAAAAGATTTCTATTTTCTATTTTTTCTATATTTGAATTTGAATTATTCTATATCTAGAATAAAAATATGTAAGAAGGTAACATGAAATTCTTTTTTTTTTCCTAATTTCGAGAAGGAAGAATTAACTCTTTATACTCTAGAATATTACTGATTAGTAATCAGTAATATAAGTAGCTAGAAAATAGATCTAGAGGAAATAATCAAATAAAAAGTAATTATCCGAAACTTCTGATGCTTTCTACAATTTTCATTTTATTGATTTTTGATTCCGATAAGAATAAGATAAACTAAAAACTTATGCTCCACAAATAACTCAATTGAATGCTCTACATTGAATTTGGATTCAAGGGAAAAAAACCGTGAAGCTGAAATAACTCACTCAAAATACC